CCGGGTCGGCTTACTAATGGGATGCCCAAATGTGTTACAAAAACGCGCCTTATTCAATGATCCAATCAGAGGAATAATTGGAACGGTTGTATCGAACTTCTTCAGAGCATTGTCTATTAGAAATGAATTTTCTAGCATTTGACTCCGTACCACCAAAGGATTTAGTCGCACACTGGAAAGATAGCCCAGAAAGTTGATAGAATGCTTGTATAAGTGCTTTATATGAACCCTTCCCGGTGGAGACCACATGTGAAAATGACATTGCCATAAATTGACAAGGTAATATTTCCATTTATTCATTAGAAGAGGCGTATCCTTTGAAGCCAGAATATATTTTCCTCTATATCTAACAGAATGCATGAAAGGATCCTTGAACAACCATAAGATGTCCTGAAAATCGTTAGCCAAGACTTTGACAAGATCTTCTACTTTTCGATAGAAATATATTCGCTCAAGAAAGACTCCAGAAGATGTTAATCGTAAATGAGAAGATTGCTTACGGAGAAAAAAGAAGATGGATTCATAGTCACATACATGAGAATTATATAGGAACAAGAATAATCTTGGATTACTTTTTGAAAAAATGAAACTAGATTTCTTTGGAGTAATAAGACTATTCCAATTAAAATATTCGTGTAGAAAGAAACGTAATAAATGTAAAGAAGAGGCATCTTTTACCCAGTAGCGAAGGATTTGAACCAAGATTTCTGGGCGAATAGGGTGGGGTATTAGTACATCTAACACATAATTTAAATGTGAAAATTTGTCTTCGAAAAAAGGAAATATTGAATGAATTGATTGGAAATTATGAGATTTTGCTATTTCTTTCCCTTCTAAGAAGGATACTAATCGTAGGGAAAATGGAATTTCCACAATGACTGCAAATACCTCTGATATCGTTTGAGAATACAAATTATTGTTGTGTCCGCTAAGTTGATTTTGGTTAGAATCATTAGCAGAAATACTCAAATGAATCGGTTGATACATTCGAGTAATTAAACGTTTCACACTTAGTGAACTAGATTTATTGTCATAACTCCCATTTTGCAACGAAATACTCGATCTATTTAAATCATGATCATGAGCAAGTGCATAAATATACTCCCGAAAAAGCAATGGGTATAGTAAGTCGTGTTGCTGAGATCTATCTAGTTCTAAATATACTTGAAATTCCTCCATTTGAAATTCGATTGAAACCAAAGGTAAGGGATTTATTGGGTTATCAAATGATACATGGGGTTATCAAATGATACATAGTGCGATACAGTCAAAACAAGGTATTGTAGTAAAAAAAATGGATACCTTGGAAACGGGTAGGCTCATCACCGGATTCTCTATCCTCTCATTTTCCATTTCATTTAATTGGTTTATGTTTGTTATAGTATAAACAGGGTGGTTAGAAATCCTTTATTTTTTCAATCCAATCGCTCTTTTGATTTTGGAAAAAAATATCTTTATCAATATACTGCTTCTTCTACACATTCATCTCCAACCCATAAAAGGGACTAACTAATAGTTAGGACTCATTAAAAAAATCGATAATCTACTCATGGGAAAACCTTTCCCCGCATTAGGAACTAATAGCTTTTTAACGTTTAATTAGATCGGGTAATCATTCAAATGAAATTAAGAAAGAAGCTCGTTGCTTTTTGTTTCCCTATAATTGGGACCATAAGGCTCTATCCATTTATTCACTCGACCCAACTTTGAATTCAATTTCTCTTGTTCCCCACAAAGAATTCAAACCCGGTTTTGTACCGATTGAATAGGAATAAAATATTCTCAAAATTCTCCATTGATACGACATGCTGGTTTTTCCATTCATTCCTTTCAGGATCAGTCGTGGTCTTACAAAATCTCCCGATGGTATGGACGAATCCTTTGCTTCATAGAAATGTGTAAAAGACGCTAGCCGCACTTAAAAGCCGAGTACTCTACCGTTGAGTTAGCAACCCAAATAATTAGAATGTGTAGATACAACCGAAATCAAAATAAAATAAAAATCAAAGAAATTGAAATTGAATTTCACAACTCAATCAAAATATTAAACTAGCAAGAACTCTAATAAAAAAATTTCTAATCGATTCTGAACATAAAAAAACAATTAAATGAACAGATCAGATAAAAATACAAGAAATTATGAGAGAAAAACATATATAAATATATTCAAGTCAAAATTTATTGATTGTTCCTTAGTTCTTATGTTATCCAGTGGTATTCTTTTTTTTTCACTAAAAAAAAACACTTCTTGTAGAACAGTAAATCAAACGAACCCGTCATTTGAATGAAGTAAAGAAAAAAACCAAACCTATGTTATGGGATGGAGATAAACCGATCCATTTATCTACGATCAAATTATATTTCTTCGATATACTGTTGTCAATATGACTGTTAATGTTAAATATGAATCGTGAAAAAAGAATAGAAAACAATGGCGAAAACAAAAAGAATTCATTTCATATATAAATAATTAAATAAATAGAAATAAATAATTTCGAACTATTTGAAATAAATCGAAAAGCAAAAGGACTTGTACTGAATTTTCACTACATAGATAATATACATATCCAAAGGAATCCAAAAGAGGTGGAGGTGAAAGAATAAGAAGAAATTAAGGAAAAAAAGAAATCTCGGGTTTAGTCAATCAATATATTCAATTAATATAAGTTAAAATAAACAAGCTTAATTCCTTGTTTTGTTATTTGTTAATCGATTTCGATAGAAAAACCAACTGGTTGTGGGTAATGTCAATTTTTTATATTTCTAGATCCACTTACTTCATTGTATTCACTTGATCTTGTTTATATGCATCTTATATCAATAAAATTCTAGCAATAAAATCGATTTTTGTCCTTATACTTATAGAACATGATATTCTATAGTAGCAATATTAAATAGGAATAATAAATTGGTCGGACTAGAAAAAAGGGGGGTTATTAAAGAAAAAGTTATACAAAACTATATAGGAGTCATCCACACCCTCTTTTTTTTGTTCTATTCCTTAATAGAATTTCGTTTGATTAAGACTAAGTTGCGTAAAAACCCCTGCCTTTTTTGAAATATCATGAACAGTTCCTGTAGGTTGAGCGCCCCTTTCAAGGAAAGATAGAATAGCAGGAACATTTAAATGAGTTTGATTATTTATCGGATCATAAAAACCCACTTTCCGAAGATCTCTTCCTTCTCGTCGGCATCGAACATCAATTGCAACGATTCGATAAATGGCTCATTGGGATAGATGTAGATGAACAATACCCCCCCTAGAAACGTATAAGAAGTTTTCTCCTCGTACGGCTCGAGAAAAAATGATTCGAAGTTATTATGTATCAAATTCGAATGTCAACTAGATCTATAAAATCATCAAATCAATTCGAGATTTAAGTCCTTCTTTTTTTTTCTTCTTTTTCGAAAAAGAAGAAAAAAATATTCGTACTCTCCTAACTCAAGTTGGATAACTTTCAAATAGCCCCCAAAAAAATCCTTAGGCAATCTCCTTTTTTGAGTGGTCTCTAACCCCCTTTTTGTTTGTCTCCTTTCGAATCTATTTGTGGATTCTTCATTCTGGATCTAATTGTTGAGACAATTGGAAACGGTATTTCCTTGTTCCAGGATCTTTTATCTTTGTCTTGAATCATTGGGTTTAGACATTACTTCGGTGATCTTTAATCGTTTTAAAAAACGGCAGCAACACACCCCTTTTTGTGATTTCTTTCTATCAAAGAATCATACGAACAATTGATTCTTGCATGATACACTTTTGATCGAAAGAGTTTTACCAATTCCAAAGAATTTTCCTTTTGGATTTAAAAAATTTCTCGAATTGGATCCTTTCGATTTCTATATCAAAAAATATACTTACGAAGTTTGTTCCAACCTATTAATTGGTATTAACCCTAGACCCTTGCCCCTGAGAAATAAATAAATACTTTCTACTCGAGCTCCATCATGTACTATTTACATTACAACTCAACAAAAAACATTGGCGAGGATTGTAGTAGAACAGAACAAAGGATGTCGAGCCAAGAGCCCATTCATTCCTAGATAATAGAAAATGGAAAATGGTGGATGTAAAAAAATCCACAGCTGATCATGTCCTTCAAGTCGCACGTTGCTTTCTACCACATCGTTTCAAACGAAGTTTTACCATAACATTTCTCTAGTTTGGAATCAGTATGTAATTGATTCGATTATGGAATCATGAATAGTCATTGCTTCGGCCGATACACAGTACTTTATATATGAAAGGGATAGATAATTTATGAAGAAAAGGCCTCAGTAAGAATTCAATTTAACCCTCTTTGTATGAATGCAATATTGTTATTGTTTTTATTTATAAATAACACGAATCAAAAAGAATTCTTTTTGAATCCGCGTTGGATCTTCAAATTATTTAATTGAAAAAATTTTCTACCCGGACACACCATTTGAATAAAGTTTTACTAAAGATTGTACTTGATCATCATCAGAGAGATCAATCCATATTCGGATTGAACTGAATTGATTTAAAACCGATAAATAGATCGAAAAGCAAATTTTTTTTTTCTAGATTGGATACAAAAGACTAATGAAAGGGAATATTATTATTCTTTCATCCTCAAAGATAAAATCCGAATTGCAAAAAATCGACGATTTCCGTATCTATTAGATTAGGCTGAACAGTTTTCATTGGAAGTAATTATGGGTATTCTATGTTAAATATTTAACAGTAAGGTAAAGGTTCAGAAATACAAATCTTTTTCAAAAAAAGGCGCAAGAACGCTATCGCTGAAATAGAAGGATAGCAATCGATGCATAGAAGCATTTCATCAATTTATGCATACTTTCTTTGACTTGGTCTTGCGGTTGAATAATCTTTCCCTAAAATTTCAATTAATTATTAATAATTAATTGAAAGTAAATGTAAATAAGATGTATGAATCGCCCCCGTCTCAATTGTTATTACATGGATTTACAATTATTCATTAGAACCAAACACAAAATACCTAAAAATAAAATGAGGGTAAAAACCCATTCGATATGGAACTTTGAGGTATTTTTTAATCAAATTAGGACAGACATAGATATTCAAATTGATATCTTCCATCGCCCACTAACTCTTATCTACTCTCACTCGCAATTCATTCTGTGGGGATGATGAATCATAAATAAAAAAGGATCCTATTTTACGGGATGCTAGACTATTTTGTATAAGATACAAAGCAAAAAAAAAAAAGAAAAAGGTCCAGATTAAGTCATTAACTAGTCTTAGTCTTAAGAGACTTAATCCCTTTGATTGAATTCAATCAGTATCAGGAATACCCTCTTGTTTCGAATTCAGAAATGAAAGAAAGGAGAATAATTGGGCTGTCTTATTCTTATTAAGAAAACAATAGGGGCTTTCCAGTTTCGATTTAAAATGTATCCTTGAAAATTCAACTAGCTATGAGAGAGACGTAAGGCTTTTCTAAGCAACGAACTTAAATCCAAAAGTGAAAAAGGGGGGCATAAGCTAAATAAAAGGCCCATCCGACTTTTTTTTGAATTCAACCTCTTGTTCTTGGGATCTATGGTCCCATCTTACCCGGATCACAAATGGATTGAGTTACGTTTTCTGAACTCGATTCAATTTGTGAAAAAAGATCTGATTCAGAAAAGAATTTTGAAAAATGAGAAGTAAGAAGTACATTTTATCAAAAATTAGACTCTGAAATATAAGGTTGCCCACAAGGGTAAGTTTGATTCTGATATATATTAGAGTCCGCTCTGGGACGGAAGGATTCGAACCTCCGAATAGCGGGACCAAAACCCGTTGCCTTACCACTTGGCCACGCCCCATTTCAATTTCTATTCAATACTAATAAAGATTAATATTGGTATTGGTTGTTCGTCAATTCCAGTTCAAATCCCTATGGAATAAATTCGATTCTTGTTTTAGTCTTAGGATTTTGACACGTTTTGACACGGGTAGATGTCGAATTAAACTAAATTTATTGATCATTACATATAATTCAATTAAGATATTGTATGAAAGTATCATTTCTTCAATTCTCACAAGAGAATAGAAGAATTTTTGTTTTGATTGGTTCGGTTCAAAGAAGTATTTTTTTTTGTTTACCTTACTTTCTTTTCTTCATTTTTACTTATTCTTCCTTTTTACCTTATATCAATATATCAATAACATATTAATAACTCAATCAAAATACAATTATCTCCAAGAACAAAATGTTTGTTATGCTTAATATCTTTAGTTTGATCTATATCTGTCTTAATTCTAATTCTGCCCTTGATTTGAGTAGTTTGTTATTCGCCAAATTGCCCGAGGCCTACGCTTTTTTGAATCCAATTGTAGATTTTATGCCAGTAATACCTCTTCTCTTTTTTCTCTTAGCCTTTGTTTGGCAAGCTGCTGTAAGCTTTCGATGAGATCTTTAATACGGTCCTAGAAAAATTCATGATTTATTCGAGTTCGAGAAAAAAAAATTGTAACAATTGATAAGATCAGATGAGTCTTACAATATGAACAAACCCTCAATTCCAATTCAAAGGGTCAAATTCTTGGGTAGCTGCGAGAATTTTTGATCCCCCATTTCCCGATTCTGGCTTTTTTTTCGCTGAAAGCCTCTCTTAGAGTCCACTACAATATCGAATTCTAATTGTGTGAATTTCTGAAAACTCTTTTCGATTTCTAGAAATTCTAAAAGCGCTTCATTTCTTGGTGTCAAAATAGGATATGTAGTATAAAAATAGAGAATCTATTCTCTTTTTCCCCAAAAAACAGATTTGGAGATTGTGTAATGCTTACTCTCAAACTCTTTGTTTACACCGTAGTGATATTCTTTGTTTCTCTCTTCATATTCGGATTCCTATCTAATGATCCAGGACGTAATCCTGGACGTGAAGAATAAAAAATAAGAAGATTTTCCTTGCTTTATTATTAGAAATGTTCTTAAGATTTTCTCTATTCCGCATCTTTAAATATTAAAAAAAAAGGTTCGCTAAATTCGAATTTTAAAGATACCAAGCCAGCAATGGAAACGGAAAGAGAGGGATTCGAACCCTCGGTACGAATAACTCGTACAACGGATTAGCAATCCGACGCTTTAATCCACTCAGCCATCTCTCCTAATTGAAAAAAAAAAAGACAATTACTATGTTCCATTACACAAAAAATAATGTTTGAAAAAAGCCCTTCTTTGTTTTATTTATTATTTATTATCTAATTTATTATATAAATTATTATATATATATATAAATCAATTTATATATATAGCCTATCTTATATAGACTTATATAGATTATTTTTTTATTCTATTTTGTATTGGATTATACAAATAGATACAATTTTTTAGATCTATACAACTTTTATTAGCAATTCTATTTTTAGAAAATGAAAATAAAGGACTCAAAAAAGATATCTCGAATCAAAATAGAAAAATAAAAGAAAATAACGAATATCTCTTAAATTTCGTTAAAAAAGGCCTTTTTTTGATTTCCACGGCCTGGCCTGGCAGTATCCAGCCG